CAAGTTAATTCACGGGGTCTTTTAAACCCACCGGTTAGATAAACACGAAATACGTGCAGGATCATCATTAGGACCATCATACTTGCCGACCATCGATGAACCGATCGGATTAACCAACCAAAGTTAGCTTCAGTCATTATGTATTGAACAGAAGAAAAAGCCTCAGTAACAGTCGGACGGTAGTAAAAAGTCATAGCAAATCCTGTAGCTACTTGTACTAAAAAACAAGTAAGCGTAATTCCTCCTAGACAATAAAATATGTTGACATGAGGAGGAACATATTTACTAGTTATATCATCTGCAATCGCCTGAATCTCGAGACGTTCTTCGAACCAATCATACACTTTATTGAGATAGGTAAACCAAGAGGACTCCCCCTCCGAGAACCGTATAGGAGAATTTCATCTCGTACAGCTCAAGCAAAAGCACACAAAGTCTGCTTGCAACGGGTGTGTAATAGAAAGTTAGAAATTTATTACTTTCTTTTTTGATTCAATCTTCTTTGACGAGACGAAAGAATAAAAAAAACCGACAACTCTTCTTTATGGTGATAGTGCCAAAGCATCAAGTTGGCTCATTTGTCTTTATGGTGATCGTTAAAGGCCTCTTGAATCTTCTCGTTCCCTATTTCTTTTATTATTATTTTGATTTGTATCTAATTCGGCTTTTTTTTTTTTTTTGATAGGAATTCTCTTGTTAAGACCCTATGAATTAATTAAAACCTCAGATTCATACTACACCCCCGATGATTATGATTCTCAAAAAAAACTTTAAGTTTAGCCCAAAGCTTCTCTGAGTAAGAACCATTGGATCATCACTTATTTAATGAATCGATAATTAATATCGATAATATAATAATGACTCAAAATCCAAAGCAAAGAAACTTTTGTCCTTGGCTTAAAATAAGCATAAACAGGAGTTTAAAAGAAGAAAAATCTTTTAATTTCGAATTTGTTAGCTTCGTATTCTTTGAAAATGGTTTGGAGACCGGCCACGGGGTCTAACTATTCAATATAAATCATAGTTCCACTATTTCATAATTTATTTCATATATTTCGTGTTTCAAATACTAGAATAAATATCCGACGAGGTAAAAACCTATCTTTATCAAGATGACAGATGGGTTCTCTGTACTAGCACTAGGATCAATTCTAACAAGTCACACACTCATATTCCGGAAATAAGGAAACAAAAAAATTTCGCGGTCGAACTACCAAAATAGAATGGGGTAGAAATCTGAGCCCTAAATTAGTCACTTTATATTGAAAAGCCGAGACTTAATGATTCTTGTGGATCTAATTCATTGAAATTCCGTCCAGTAAAACGGAAGAATTATAAATCTCTAAAATAATAGATAAGAATATTGCAAAAAGAGCCATTGCGACACCCATCAAAGGAGTAGTTCCCCAGCCAGGAGCTACTTTACCATATTCCGAATTCAACGGTTTCAACAACCCCCCTAGACCTGTTTGTTTTGGACGTGCTTTTGAGCGCTCCTCAACGGTTTGTGTAGCCATAAATCTTATTGTAGTAATTGAGATCTGTTGACTTTGTATACTATTCTGTTGTAAATAAACAATCTTATCATAGATTCATTGTGATCTTGAAATTCTATAATAATGGAAACAGCAACCCTAGTCGCCATCTCTGTATCGGGTTTACTTGTAAGTTTTACTGGGTACGCCTTATATACCGCTTTTGGGCAACCCGCTCAACAACTACGAGATCCATTCGAGGAACACGGAGACTGATTGAAGTAATGAGCCTCCACAGTTTGGGAGGCTCATTACTTCAATTGAGATAATGAAAAATCATTTCTTAGTTGGAACTTTCGGCGGTTCTCGAAAAAAGATAGCAAAAAAGATTATCCCGAGAGTCGAGACTAAGAGGAATGTATAAACCAATGCTTCCATAGGTTCGATCGTGGTTTACAATTATAACTTTCATACCTGTTTATTTTGAATCATCTCCCGGATAAAGAAAAAACAAGAGTCAAAGAAATGGCAGTGATTCAAATTAGGCTTTCTCTAATACCTCTAATACCTTAGGTAAAAGTAAAAAAGAAGCAAAAGATATCCCAGCAATGTTCTATCAGACGGCTTGTTTTCTTGTAGTTGGATCTCCTAGTTTTTGGAATGCTCCAAATTCGACTTGTGAATCCAAATCTGGGTCAATACCCGCAAAAACATCTCTAAACAGGGTTCTAGCACCATGCCAAATGTGTCCGAAGAAGAAAAGAAGAGCAAACGACGCATGTCCAAAAGTAAACCAACCTCGTGGACTGCTACGAAAAACCCCATCAGATTTCAAAGTAGCACGATCTAATTCAAAAATTTCACCCAATTGAGCGCGTCTCGCATATTTTTTCACAGTAGCGGGATCGCTGTAACTGACTCCGTTAAGTTCGCCGCCATAGAACTCAACAGTTACACCTACTTGTTCAACACTATACTTCGATTCTGCCCTTCTAAAAGGAACGTCGGCTCTAACAATTCCGTCTCCATCTACCAAAACAACGGGAAACGTTTCAAAAAAAGTAGGCATACGACGTACAAAAAGTTCACGTCCTTCTTTATCTCTAAAGATAGGGTGGCCTAACCATCCAACAGCTATTCCATCCCCACTGTCCATCGATCCTGCTCTGAATAATCCCCCTTTTGCCGGATTATTGCCGATGTAATCATAAAAAGCTAATTTTTCAGGAATTTTAGACCAAGCTTCTGTTAAACTTTGATTTTCGGCTAGCCCAGCACTGACTCTTCGATATATTTCTTGCTGGAAGTATCCCTGATCCCATTGATAACGAGTAGGACCAAATAATTCGATTGGGGTAGTTGCAGAACCATACCACATAGTTCCCGCAACAACAAAAGCAGCAAAAAAGACAGCAGCGATACTACTGGAAAGGACAGTTTCAATATTACCCATACGTAATCCTTTGTATAGACGTTGGGGCGGACGGACACTAAGATGGAATAGGCCCGCTAATATGCCCAAAGTGCCTGCTGCAATATGATGAGAGGCTATTCCTCCCGGAACAAAAGGATCAAAACCTTCCACGCCCCATGCTGGGTTTACCGATTGTACTTTTCCAGTTAATCCATAAGGATCGGACACCCATATTCCAGGACCATACAAACCTGTTACATGAAATACGCCAAAACCAAAGCACGCCACCCCTGAAAGAAATAAATGAATTCCAAAGATCTTGGGCAAATCCAAAGAGGGTTTTCCTGTACGTTCATCAGAAAATATTTCTAGATCCCAATATACCCAATGCCAAATAGCTGCCAAGAAGCACAACCCCGAAAACATAATATGTGCCCCGGCCACTCCTTCGTAAGTCCAAATACCCGGATTCGTTACAGTTCCGCCTGTAATACTCCAACCGCCCCATGAATTAGTTATTCCTAAACGCGTCATGAAAGGTATAACAAACATACCTTGTCTCCACATTGGATCAAGAACGGGGTCAGACGGATCAAAAACTGCTAATTCATATAACGCCATTGAACCGGCCCAACCAGCAACCAGAGCCGTATGCATTATATGGACAGCAAGCAACCGACCGGGATCATTCAATACGACGGTATGAACACGATACCAAGGCAAACCCATGGAAATACCCCTTTATGAAAGAAAAATAGACACTATGTAACTTTATTGCATTGGAAAAATGATGCTAGGGGCCTCCCCTTTCAGTGAATTATCGTGAAGTAAGGATTACTATTTGTTCTATTCTATTGGTAATAATGGAACAATTCTGTTTATAGGAACAAAGAGAAGCAGATCTATTCTATACCCGATAAGTATCAATACGCAATGGGTGGTTGAACCATTTTGTATGAGCAAATGGATCCCTACTTGTTCATCATTCGCCGGGTATATTTAGAATAATTTGTCGTTAGTCATTCTGACTTCCTTTATCAAAGAGCTTCTCCAATCTATAGATAAAAAATGATATGCTAAAGACCAATATTATGAGGACAATAAACTAAAACCACTATTACGTTTTCACATCAAAGTAAAATAGATTACTTCATTTTTTTCATTTAATGCCTATTGGTGTTCCAAAAGTACCTTTTCGAAGCCCTGGAGAGGAAGATGCATCTTGGGTTGACATATAGTGCGACTTGTCAGATATATTGGGTCATATGGGATTTCCCCATTCTCTCCCCCGATCGAGCTATCCTCTGATTCGCCCAAGAAAGATTATCCAAAAATTGGAGCGTGAAGTGAAATTAGATCCATTTTAGGGGAATCCAGATTAATATTATCAATTAGAATAATTTATGGTTGACTTGGTTGGACCAATCAAATTATCCAGGCTCCGTTTAGAACAACCCCAACTTAGTAATATACCAATGATTGCTGCGTCTATTTCTAATTCTAAATTTTGTATTACCATATTATATTATATAGTTGACTAGGTTATTAATTGATACCTCATTAGAAATTATCCTTTTTCCTATACTAAAAAATAGGAATGATCCCTATTAATCAATTGAGTAAAACAGGATGAATGCGTCGAAAATTTGGCCGAAGACATGAAATCGATTCAACAAAAATTTGTAGCAAAAAGAAATGGTAGTAGGTACATTTGTCCTATATGTGCAAATCACAATCGGACCTATCTTTACCTGGAGTAGAGCATAAACCTAAAAGAATTCAAGAGGCCCATTCAGGAACAAGAAAATGACATCGTGATTGAGGGTGTATCTCGATGAAAGAATACATCAATTGAGAAGTTAATTCAACGAGTTTAATGAATTTTTTTCGATTATATATTAGAGTGAAATTCTAGTGAAAGGTTTACAAACTTTTCTTTCTTACAATAAAAAATAGAAGAAAAAGATCCTTCGTTAGAAAAATTTTGCTTTTAAAAAAAAGAGCAGGAGCCGAAATCTATACATTGAGCCTTTTTTTTTTTCACGATTCTTTTGACCCGTATGCATTAAAAAGTGCATGTACGGTTCCTAAGGGATACAATTTTATCCTAATCAACCGACTTTATCGAGAAAGATTACTTTTTTTAGGCCAAGAGGTTGATAATGAGCTCTCGAATCAACTTATTGGTCTTATGGTATATCTCACTATAGAGGATCGTAACAGAGAGCTTTATGTGTTTATAAACTCTCCCGGTGGATGGGTAATACCCGGAATAGCTGTTTATGATACCATGCAATTTGTGCCACCAGATGTACATACAATATGCATGGGATTAGCCGCTTCAATGGGATCCTTTGTCCTGGTCGGGGGAGAAATTACCAAACGTCTAGCATTCCCTCACGCTTGGCGCCAATGAGTTTTTTATTTGAGATAAAAAAAGAAGTCTATGCCTTCGCCATATGAAATAAGAATCTTGAGTAATAATAGCATGGCACTTCGAATTCGATATGATAAAATTCGTTTCTCAAAACATTCAATTATGTATCGAAAGGGCAGTATGAAATACTTAAGTATTTCCGATTTGATCTATCGGAATCTCAGTGTCACAAACTTTTTTCACACCGAAAAGCTCTGAATAATATTTATGTTATGAAAAAGTTTTCCGTATTTTATTTGATCGGATCAAAAAGAAACTTTGGGATTGCTGAATTACAGACGTAATAAATATATAAAGCAACGGAACCATCATAGTATTTTGAACTCCTCCAATAAAGAAGGGTGGTAATTGGACCTTTTTTCGATCTGGGTATGAGAAATCCTATTTTATCTTCGATAGGAAATTCCATTCGTGAGCCGTATGCAATATGCAAAAGATGCCTGTACGGTTCTATTTTTTCTTGTTAGTAGCTTTCTCTTTACCCCATTCTGCGAAACCCTTTTGTATGTTATATCACCAGGGTAATGATCCATCAACCTGCGAGTTCTTTTTATGAGTCCCAAACAGGAGAATTTATCCTGGAAGCGGAAGAACTACTAAACCTGCGCGAAACCATCACAATGGTTTATGTCCAAAGAACAGGTAAATCTTTTTGGGTTGTATCCGAAGACATGGAACGAGATGTTTTTATGTCAGCAACAGAAGCTCAAGCTCACGGAATTGTGGATCTTGTAGCAGTTGGATGAAAATATCAAGGATTTCACATAAATCCGCGATTTGATTGAGATTTTATTTATTGTCTTACCCGGTTCTTTAATATTCTATTAAATAGAAAGAATTCATAAGCATCCGGTTAGGAGCGATCTAAACCAGCTCAGTCTGTATACAATTCAGCATGCCAACTATTAAACAACTTATTAGAAACACAAGACAGCCAATACGAAATGTCACGAAATCCCCCGCTCTTAGGGGATGTCCTCAGCGCCGAGGAACATGTACTAGGGTGTATGTGCGACTCGTTCAGATCATGGGCTGGAACAAAAGAAAGGAACCAATAACAACCAGTAGCAATCCGTATGAATGATCAGTACCAATAAATAGAATAAAATGACATTTTTCAATTCAATGGCTAAAATCTATTCTATCTCCCTATTGCGTATGAAATTTATGGTTTCCGTTGGTGCAAATCCAATAAGCTGAGAAGCAATTCCCCATTGGTAACAAATGGTTATTTATTAAGCGGGGGAAATCCTATTTATTATTTAAGAAGAAGAAATTTTATACTTCTAAGAACGGCCTAACAGGATCAGCTACCTAGCTAACCTTCAGAATTAAATACCGTTACTGTATAGGTAGATCTCATTGTGAAAGACCTATTACTGGATAATTCATGGGTAGAGCCACACAACGGTGTGAACTGTACAAGTTACCAAAAAAATAAATAAGATTCATTAAATGAAGGAAAAGGCTCCGGTGTATAGAGAGGACCTCACCGTTTAAGAAGTAACCATAGAAACGATGGAACCACTCTATTCTTTTTATATTTACTTTATATATATCTATTTGACTATGTTATGGATACTAGATATCAAAAAATTTCTTATTTTTAGACAGTTCACTTCGAAATAAGAAAAAATTGTGGTTGGGAAGGTTATAGTAGCAAAAATCATTGGAATTTTTTTTTTATATATCCGAAAAATCCGTTTTGTTATAAATAAATCAGTAAGGGGAAAAAGAATAACTGATAGACAGCAACTCAATTAGTTATTCATCAAAGTTTCATTTATTCAATGACTAGAATTAGACGAGGATATATAGCTCGAAGACGTAGAAACAAAATTCGTTTATTTGCATCAAGTTTTAGGGGGGCTCATTCAAGACTTACTCGAACTATTACTCAACAGAAAATACGAGCTTTAATTTCGGCTCATCGCGATCGAGATAAGAAAAAGAGAGATTTTCGTCGTTTATGGATTACTCGGATAAATGCAGTAATTCGCAATAAAGGAGTATCCTGTAGTTATAGTAGACTAATAAATGATCTGTACAAAAGTCAATTGCTTCTAAATCGTAAAATACTTGCACAAATAGCTATATTAAATAGGAATTGTCTTTATATGATTTCCAATGAAATATTGGATCCATTGGAGTAATTTGACTGGAATTCCCCGGAGAATCAACTCCGGGAAGGTAGAGTATAAAATAGGATAAGATTAAGATAAAGTTGTCAAAATGAACAAAAGAATTCAATAAAAACTGATTTATTCTTCCCCGCTGCTTTTTTTTATTATGACACACGAATCAAATTAGGATTCTCCTATTTTTCGAACACAACACCAACCAAGTTTTAGTTCGAATTGGAATTTTGCTTCGATTGAAAAGTAAGCTAAACCTATTTATTTCTAGTTCTAAGACCTATTGTTGGAGCAGTCGACTCAGTTCTTTCAAACTGTTTCTCGTTATTAAGAAAAGGTAACAAAGATAAAATACGAGCTTGTTTTATAGCAATAGTAATTAATCGTTGTTGTTTCAAGGTCAATTTATTTACGCGTCTTGACAATATTTTTCCTTGTTCACTAATAAATCGACTAATTAAACTCATGTTTCTATAATCAATTCGATCCCCCGATTGGATCGGGGGCAAACGCCTACGAAAAGATCGCTTCGATTTAAGAAAGGGTCGCTTGGATTTATCCATGGTTTGTTTATTCCTTTTCCCGAAATCCTATTTCGGTCGGATTTAAAATAAATTAGAATTAAAAAATAGGATTTGGTTTGTTTATATATGGGTTTATTTAGATTAGAATCTCTATTTAAATATTATAATATATTATAATATGTCATTTTGACTGTTCCATTTATTTTTTTATCTCCCCATGAGTCGTATGTTTGGAACAACAGGGGCAGAATTTTCTCAATTCCAATCGACTAGGTGTATTGTGTCGATTCTTTTGTGTAATATATCTGGAAATACCCCTTGAGTCTTTATTAACACTGTTTCGAACACAACTGATACATTCCAAAATAATCGTTACCCGTACATCTTTACTCTTGGCCATGAAACTCCTTTGGATTTTTTATTCACTCAACTCTTCTATATTTTTTAGCTAAAAAAAAAAAAAGAAAAAATTAGAACGAAACCAAATTATAAAAGATTTCGTTGAAATCAATAGATAGTAATTAATAAGTAATACAATTAACTATAGTTCTAATCTAATTGTATTAGATTTTGTTAAGGATCTTGTATGATACTCTTGCCCTAGACTGGCATTTCCTTTTCTTTTTTCACTCTAGTAATTTGATTCAATTACCCTTTTTTAGTTGTGATTGAATCGACTTTTATTCTTTCTCTTTCATCCCTTCTTGGAATTCTAAAAAGGGAAAAAAGAGAAAAAAGGGGGTGAGATGTAGTTTCGGATATAGAATTGTATCTCTAATCTTATTCAAACCCTCCCACGTCAATAACTAGAATGAAAAAAAAGGAAATGTCAGCGCATCTGGGAATAACCGATTGATCTCTATCAATAGACCTGCTAAAGATACGAACCATATAGTACTTAGTACCGGTGCCACAGATAAATATGTTTTTAGATCTCGCATTGAAAATCCTCCTTCTTTATTGTATTGTAATACATAAGGCTAATACATATATGATCAGATACATAGATAGTTGTAGTTAAGGATTAAGGACCACTTGTATTTGTACGCGGAATCCCTAAATGGATAACAATTCCGTAGAAAATATTTCTGCCCTTTCTTAAAAAAAAGAAAAGCCCCTTTCTTGAGCATTTCAAAAAAAAAAAATGAATTTTCCTTTTTTATTATATGTGGTATATGCTAGGAGACCAAAAAGAAGAAAGGGCAAGATAAATAAATATATCAATGAAAAAAATGATATGGAAAACAAGGCAGGAATTCTCTACAATGACACTGTAGACCAATTGAAAGGGATGTAGCGCAGCTTGGTAGCGCGTTTGTTTTGGGTACAAAATGTCACAGGTTCAAATCCTGTCATCCCTACCTATGACTGCTCCTCTGAGCAGTAACAAGGGATCGATTGAGACCGATTAAGATTAAATTGGACATACATAATCTTTCATTTTATAGTATGATAAAATGAAAGATTATGTAAGGTGTATTAAGGTTAAAAAAAAAGAAACCTTATTAAGAAAGCGCTCTTAGTTCAGTTCGGTAGAACGTGGGTCTCCAAAACCCAATGTCGTAGGTTCAAGTCCTACAGAGCGTGATTACGTTTTTGTTAGGTTAAATTAATTACGCTGAAAAAGCTTCCCTAACGCAAGCAGTCAATTTGATATCTTGTGTATTAACGAAAAGGGGTGGGTCAAGAGACAAGAGATATTAATTAATCAAAAGTCCAACTGATCACCACGTTTGTATTGTAAAAATGCAGTTACGAATAATCCAGCTAAAGTAATAGGAATTAAACCCAAGACAATTCCAAAAAGAGAAACTTCAATCATTTTTTTTTATTTGATTTGAAAGGGAAAAAGAGAGGTAATATCTATCTCTAAATATTAATCGGAATTACCCGTGAATCTCAATGACTAATAATTGGCAATTGATATGTTAAGAAACTATATAATACATGGAATCCTACAGAAAGAGTTCCTTTTTGAATTCGGCAGTCAATTAATTTCAAATAAGTCGTATCTT